CCAAAAAGAAAATAGAGGGGAAAGATACCAAAGCAGTCCTGTATCAGACTGGCTGTCTTCTTGTAGTTGGATCCCCAAGTTTTTGGAATGCTCCAAACTCTACTTGAGCATCCAAATCTGGGTCAATACCAGCAAAAACATCTCTGAACAAGGTTCTAGCACCATGCCAAATGTGTCCGAAGAAGAAGAGCAAAGCAAACGAAGCATGCCCAAAAGTAAACCAACCCCTTGGACTGCTACGAAAAACACCATCGGATTTCAAAGTCGCACGATCTAATTCAAAAATTTCACCCAATTGAGCGCGTCTAGCATATTTTTTCACAGTAGCAGGATCACTATAACTGACTCCATTGAGTTCACCGCCGTAGAACTCAACGGTTACACCTACTTGTTCAACACTATACTTCGATTCTGCCCTTCTAAAAGGAACATCAGCTCTAACAATTCCATCGCCGTCTACCAAAACGACTGGAAATGTTTCAAAAAAAGTAGGCATACGACGTACAAAAAGCTCACGGCCTTCTTTATCTCTAAAGATAGGGTGTCCTAACCATCCAACCGCTATTCCATCTCCGTTATCCATTGAGCCTGCCCTGAATAATCCTCCTTTTGCCGGATTATTGCCGATATAATCATAAAAAGCTAATTTTTCAGGAATTTTAGACCAGGCTTCTGATAAACTTTGATTTTCGGCTAGCCCAGCGCTAATTCTTCGATATATCTCTTGCTGGAAGTAACCCTGATCCCATTGATAGCGAGTCGGGCCAAATAATTCGATGGGGGTAGTTGCTGAACCATACCACATAGTTCCAGCAACAACAAAAGCTGCAAAAAAGACAGCTGCGATACTACTGGAAAGTACGGTTTCAATATTTCCCATACGCAATCCTTTGTATAGACGTTGTGGCGGTCGGACGCTAAGATGGAATAAACCCGCTAATATGCCCAATGTACCTGCTGCAATATGATGAGAAGCTATTCCTCCCGGAACAAAAGGATCAAACCCTTCCACGCCCCACGACGGATTTACAGGTTGTACTTTTCCCGTTAGTCCATAAGGATCGGACACCCATATTCCGGGACCATACAAGCCTGTTACATGAAATGCACCAAAACCAAAGCAAGCCACCCCGGAGAGAAATAAATGAATTCCAAAGATCTTGGGCAAATCCAAAGAAGGTTTTCCTGTCCGTTCATCACAAAATATTTCTAGATCCCAATAGACCCAATGCCAGATAGCTGCCAAAAAGCATAAGCCAGAAAACACAATATGTGCCCCAGCTACACCTTCGTAACTCCAAATTCCCGGATTCGTTACAGTCCCTCCTGTGATACTCCAACCTCCCCATGAATTGGTTATTCCTAACCGAGTCATGAAGGGAATAACGAACATACCCTGTCTCCACATTGGATCAAGAACAGGATCAGAAGGATCAAAAACTGCTAATTCATACAGAGCCATCGAGCCCGCCCAACCAGCAACCAGAGCTGTATGCATTATATGAACGGAAAGCAACCGGCCGGGATCATTCAATACAACGGTATGAACACGATACCAAGGCAAACCCATGGAAAATACCCCTTTATCAAAGAAAAATAGACACTACGTAACTTTATTGCATTGAAAAAAACTATACTATGACTATCCTATGGACCTCCCTTGTTCGGTGGATTATTTCCTAAGAAGGGCTAGGTTACTATTTATTCTATTCTGTTTGTAATAATGGAATAATTCTGTTCGTAGGAACAAAGAGAAGCAGATTTATTCTATACTCGATAAGTACCAATACGCAATGGGGGGTTGGTACCATTTTCTATGAGTAAATGTTTATCATTAGAAGGACTTATTCGTAAAAATTTTCCTTTATTTATTTTGTCTTTCTTTCTAAATTTTTCTAATTTATGGATAAAATAAATATGATAAAGCCAATATTATAAAGACAATAAAACCATATTGTTACGTTTCCACATCAAAGTGAAATATAGTATTTAGTTCTTTTTTCTTTCAATTCATGCCTATTGGTGTTCCAAAAGTACCTTTCCGCAGTCCTGGAGAGGAAGATGCATCTTGGGTTGACGTATAGTGCGACTTGTCAGATATATTGGGTCATATGGGATTTCCCCGTTCTCTCCCCCGATCGAGATATCCTCTGTTTCGCCCAAGAAAGAGAAATTGAATCATCAAAAAATTGGAGCGTGAAGTGCAATTAGATGCATTCTTTGGGGAGATTCATAGTACTATTATCAATTAGAATAATTTATGGTTGGCTTTGGTTGGACTAAAAAATGAAGTATCCAGGCTCCGTTTAGAAAAAACCCAATTGGTAATATATCTATGATTACTACATGTATCATAAATGATTGCTGTTTGTTATTTGTAAAGTCATAACAAAAAGAAATGGTGATGGGAAGATTTGTCCTATATGTGCAAATCCAAATCGGGCAGATCTTTACCCGGAGTAGAGCATAGACCTAAAAAGATGAAAGAGACCCATTCAGG